TGCATCTAGCATTGGGTAGACCTCATATAATAACTGTCATAGCTCTACCCTATCTTTTATTTCATTTCTTCGGCAATAATCAAAAAAACTTTTTGAATTATGGGTACAAGAATCCAAATTCAATACGTAATTTTAGCATTCAAAGAATATTCTTTAAGAATCTTATTTTTCAGTTATTTAACCCCCTTGTCTTACCAAGTTCCATATTAGTCAGATTAGTAAACACTTATATGTTTCGATGCAACAAAAAATTGTTATTTTTAACAAGTGGTTTTGTTGGTTGGGTAATTGGTCACATCTTTTTCATGAAATGGATTGGATTAATATTTGTCTGGATACAACAAAATAATTTAATTCAATATAATGTACCTATTCGATCTAATAAGTACATTATATCAGAATTTCGAATTTCTATGTCTCAAATCTTTATTGTTTTTTTATTTATTACGTGTTTATACTATTTAGGCAGAACACCGTTGCCCTTTTTTAGTTTTAGTAAGAAACGTTCAGAAATTCAACAAAACAGTAAAGAAAGCAGTCAAATTGAAAAAAAGAAATTTGATGTCGAGAGAACTTCCGAAACGACAGGAACTAAGCAAGAAAAATATATATATACTGAAGAAGATGCTTCTTCTTATCTTTTTCCAAAGAAAGATAAGAATTCATACAAAATCAATGAAAACGAGGAGAAAAATATCTCGATATTTCAAAAATCTCTTGTAACGATTTTTTTTGATTTTAAACGGTGGAAGCGTCCGTTGCGATATATAAAAAATGCTCGATTTGAAAATGTCGTACGAAATGATATTTCACAATTCTTTTTTGATACATGTCAAAGTGATGGAAAAGAAAGAATATCTTTTACGTATCCAACCAATTTGTCGACTTTTCTAAAAATGATGGAAAGAAAAATGGACCTTTTCACAACAGAAAAAATATTCTATGAGGAATTCCATAATTATTGGAACTCTAGAAATGAAGAAAAAAAAAAAAAACTAAGCAATGAATTTCTAAACAGGGCCGAAGTTATAGATAAGGAATTTATTCCTCTGGATATATTCGAAAAACGAATTAGATTGTGTAATGAGGAAACTCAAACAAAAAACTTACCTAAAATATACGATCCTTTCTTGAATGGACCCTGTCGTGGACGAATCAAAAATGAAACTCATAAAAAAAATGACATTTGGATAAATAAGATTCATGGTCTCCTTCTTAATATTAATAGTATTAAAAATCATCCTGAATTTGAACAAAAAATGTATACATTTGATAGAAAATCATTATTAACCGAAATTTGTTTTTTTTTTAACTTAATCCGTAAATTTTCGGATAAATCAGTATCAAGTTTGAATTTTGAAGGACTTGTTTTCTTTCCAGAACATGCACAAGTAACTTACGCAAAAAAAAAAATAAAATTCTTATTCGACGCAATTAGAACGGATATGAACGATAAAACAATTGTAAAAAAAAAAAAATGTATTGGAATAAAAGAAATGAGGAAACAAGTTCCTCGATGGTCATATAAACTAATCGACGAATTGCAACAATTGGAAGGAAAAAATGAAGGAGAGAAGTATGGAATTCGTTCCCGAAAAGCCAAACGTGTAGTTATTTTTACTTTTACTAATAAATCAAAGAATGACGATATTTATAGGTATACTAGAGATACTAATAAAAATAATACTGATAAAAAAAGGGAATTGGCTTTAATACGTTATGCACAACAACCCGATTTTCGGAGAGACATAATCAAAGGATCTATACGTGCTCAAAGGCGTAAAACAGTTACTTGGAAACTCTTTCAAAAAAGTCTGCATTCGCCCCTTTTTTTAGACAAAATTGAAAAACCCTCGTTTTTTTCTTTTTTCAAAAATTATGAGCCAATGAGACAAATGCTTTTTATGTTCCAAAATTGGATGCGTACAAAGGCAGAATTCAAAAATTCGGATTATACAGAAGAAAAGACAAAAGAAAGTAAGGAGGAGGTCGAAAGAAAAAAAAAAGAAAAAGAGGAACAAAGACGTATAGAAATAGGAGAGGCCTGGGATAGCATTATATTTGCTCAAGTAATAAGAGGTTCTTTATTAATAACCCAATCGATTCTTAGAAAATATATTCTATTGCCTTCATTGATAATAACTAAAAATATTGTTCGTATGCTATTATTTCAATTTCCCGAATGGTCAGAAGATTTTAGGGATTGGAAGAGAGAAATGTATATTAAATGCACCTATAATGGCGTTCAATTATCCGAAAAAGAATTTCCAAAAAAGTGGCTAATAGACGGTATTCAGATAAAAATCATATTTCCTTTTCGTCTGAAACCTTGGCACAGATCTAAGCTACGATCCACTGAAAAGGATCCAATGAAAAAAAAGGCGAAAAAAAAAAAGGACTTTTGTTTTTTAACAATTTTGGGAATGGAAGTGGAATTGCCCTTTTCTAGTTATCCCCGAAACCGATTTTCATTTTTTCATCCCATTTTAAAAGAACTCAAAAAAAAAATGAAAAAATGGAAAAAGAATTTTTTTCTAGTTCTCAAGATTTTAAATGAGAGAACAAAATTGTTTCTAAATTTCTCAAAAGAAAGAGCAAAATGGATCATCAAAAGTATTCTATTTCTAAACGAAAAAATAAAACAACTCCCAACTTTATTTCTACTTAGATTAAAAAAAATCTATGGCTTTAATGAAAGCCAAAAAGATTCAACAATGAGTAAGAAAAATCCAATGATTTACGAATCAACCATTCGAATTCAATCTATTAATTGGACAGATTGTTCATTGAAAAAAAAAAAAATAAAAGATCTGAATGCTAAAAGAAAGACAATCATAAAGAAAATAAAAAAAATGACAAAAGAAAAGAAAAAGGGAGTTTTAACTTCAGAGATAAATATTAGTTCGAACAAAGCAAGTTATTATGCTAAAAGATTAAAATTAAAAAAAAATATTTGGCAGATATTACAAAAAAGAAATCCTCTATTAGGCCGTAAATCACAAAATACTCTATTAGACCGTAAATCGCAGCATTCTTTTTTTAAATCTATCATGGAAAGGGTATACCTAGATATCTTTCTATGTATCATTTATATTCCTAGGGTCAATGTACAACTTTTTCTTGATTCAAGAAAAAAAATAAAAAACAAATCCATTTACAATAATGAAGAAAATGTGGAAAGAACTGAAAAAACAAATCAAAGTCTAATTCACTTTATTTCGCTTCTCAAAAAATCTTATAATATTAGGAATACGAATTCAGTGAATTCGTGTGACGTATCCTCGTTGTCACAGGCATATGTATTTTTTAAATTATCAGAAACCCAAGTTATTAACATATATAAGTTAAGATCTGTTTTTGAATATCATCGAAAATGCTTTTTTCTTAAGAATGAAATAAAGGATTTTTTTTTTGGAATACAAAGAATATTTGATTCTAAATTAAGACAAAAGAACCCTTCCAATTCTCTAATGAATCAATGGACAAATTGCTTGTTAAAGGGTCATTCTCAATATGATTTATCTCAGAGGAGATGGTCTAGATTATTGCCACAAAAATGGAGAAATAGAATCCATGAGCGTCGTGTCTCTCAAAAAAAATATTTTAAAAAATGTGATTCATATGAAAAAACCCGATTAATTCTTTACAAAAACCAACAATTAGACTCATTAAAAAAAAAAAAACAATATGAATATGATCTTTTTTCATATAAATCTATTAATTATGCAGATAAGAAGCACTCATATATTTATGGATATGGATCATCATTCCAAGCAAATCAAAATCAAGCTATTTCTTATAATTACAACACACGTAAACAAAAAATATTTGATCTAACGAGTGATATCTCTATCAAGAATTATATAGCAGAAGATTATATTATAGATATGGAAAAAAATCTGGATAGAAAGTATTTTGATTGGATGGGAATGAATGAAGAAATATTAAATCGTTCCATATGGAATCGTGAATTTTTTTTCTTTTCCAAATTTTGGATATTTTATAATGCATATACGAGTAACCCGTGGATCATACCAATCCAATTACTTTTTTTCGATTTTAATATAAATAAAAATGTTAGTGAAAATAAAAACATTACTGGAAGGAAAAAAATAATAGATATTTTTAGATCATCAAAAAAAAAAAAAAAATTGCAATTCGAGTTAGAGACTCGAAATCAAGCAAAAGCGGAATACAAGGGTCGAGTGGATTTTGAATCATCTCTCTCAACCCAAGAAAAAGATATTGAAGAAGATTATACAGGATTGGACAGGAAAGAGGATATAAACAAAAAGCAATACAAGAACAAGATAGAGGCAGAACTTAATCTCTTATTAAGAAAGTTTTTGTTTTTTCAATTGAATTGGAAGGGTTCCTTAAATCAAAGAGTAATGAATAATATAAAAATATATTGTCTCCTGATTAGATTGAAAAATTTAAAAGAGATTGCTATAACCTCTATTCAAAGAGGAGAACTAAGTCTAGATATTATGGTGATTCAGAATCAGAAGGATTTAACTCTTACAGGATTGACCAAAAATAAGAAATTGATACAAAAAGGAATATTGATTATCGAACCGGTTCGTCTGTCTAGAAAAAACGATGAAAAATTTTTTATGTATCAAACCATAGGCCTTTCGTTGATTCATAAGAGTAAGCGTCAAATTAATCAAAGATATCCAGAAAAAAGCCATGTTGATAAGAAGAACTTTGAAAAATCCATTCCAAGAACAAGAGATCAAAAGATAAGAGACAATAAAGAAAAAAATAATTATGATTTGCTTGTTCCTGAATCTTTTTTTTCCGCTAGACGTCGTAGAGAATTCAGAATTCTAATTTCTTTCAATTCTAAGAATAGAAATGGTGTACATAGAAAGACAACATTTTACAATAAGAATAAAGTCAAAAATTGCTGTAACGTTTTGGCTGAAAAAAAAGATCTTGATGGAGAAAAAAAAAAACTAATAAATTTCCATTTTTTTCTTTGGCCAAATTTTCGATTAGAGGATTTAGCTTGTATGAATCGCTATTGGTTTGATACCTATAATGGAAGCCGTTTCAGTATATTAAGGATACATATGTATCCGCGATTGAGAATTCGTTAATCTAGATTTCTTTCTTCTATTTAGCGTAACATATCCGGTATGCAGATACATAATGGATACACACATGGATGCGCACACGCATTGTGTTAACTTCTATTCTGTATTCTGAGGCCTTGATACTAATTCAATGATATATCCATTAAATACAAAAATGAATCAACAAAATCGTCTTATATATATTTAATATATTTAAATATAAATTTAAGTCTACCATTTTTATGCATAAATTAAAGTATTTCTATGATTTGGAAAAAAAAAAAATCGGGAAATCTTAAGGAAATTAAGATTATTGTATATACAAAATTTGAAATTAGTGTCATTACTATTACTGATCAAAAAAGATATCCATAAAATAAGGAAGGGGAGAAGAAAGCTTTCAACTTATGGTAAAAAATTTATTTCTACCGGGGTTTTCACAAGAAAAAAAAGAAGAAAACCCCGGATCGGTTGAATTTCAAGTACTCAATTTCACCAATAAGATACGAAGACTTACTTCACATTTGAAATTGCACCGAAAAGACTATTTATCTCAAAGAGGTTTACGTAAAATTCTGGGAAAACGACAACGGCTACTGTCTTATTTGTCAAAGAAAAATGGAATACGCTATAACAAATTAATAAATCAGTTGGATATTCGGGAGTCACAAATTCGCTAATTGAAGAGTCATTTTGAATTATTCGATTTATTAATTAGGTCTTGAATTTTGATGAATTCTTTTTTTTTATTTTGTTTTACGCAATTCATGGAAGAATAAATCGAGGAAAAACCTATGAATGTCCCAGCTACAAGAAAAGACCTCATGATAGTCAATATGGGCCCTCACCACCCATCAATGCATGGTGTTCTTCGACTTATTGTTACTCTGGATGGTGAGGATGTTATTGATTGTGAACCAATATTGGGTTATTTACACAGAGGGATGGAAAAAATTGCGGAAAACCGAACAATTATACAATATCTGCCTTATGTAACACGTTGGGATTATTTAGCTACTATGTTCACAGAAGCAATAACCGTAAACGGACCGGAACAGTTGGGAAATATTCAAGTACCCAAAAGAGCCAGCTATATTCGAGTAATTATGTTGGAATTGAGTCGTATAGCTTCTCACCTACTATGGCTGGGACCTTTTATGGCGGATATTGGTGCACAAACCCCTTTCTTCTATATTTTCAGAGAAAGAGAATTAATATATGATCTATTCGAAGCTGCGACAGGTATGAGAATGATGCATAATTTTTTCCGTATCGGGGGAGTAGCGGCTGATCTACCTCATGGTTGGATAGATAAATGTTTGGATTTCTGCGATTATTTTTTAACAGGGGTTTTTGAATATCAAAAACTTATTACGCGAAATCCTATTTTTTTAGAACGGGTTGAGGGAATAGGCATTGTTGGTGGAAAGGAAGTAATAAATTGGGGTTTATCAGGACCGATGCTTCGGGCTTCCGGAATACAATGGGATCTCCGTAAAGTTGATAATTATGAGTGTTACGGGGAATTTGATTGGGAAGTTCAATGGCAAAAAGAAGGAGATTCATTAGCTCGTTATTTAGTTCGAATTGGTGAAATGGTGGAATCCATAAAAATTATTCAACAGGCTTTGGAAGGAATTCCCGGCGGTCCATATGAGAATTTAGAAATCCGTTACTTTGATAGGGAAAGGGAACCAGAATGGAATGATTTTGAATATCGATTCATTAGTAAAAAACCGTCTCCGACTTTTGAATTGCCGAAACAAGAACTTTATGTAAGAGTTGAAGCCCCAAAAGGAGAATTAGGGATTTTTCTAATAGGGGATCAGAATGTTTTTCCTTGGAGATGGAAAATTCGTCCACCTGGTTTTATCAATTTGCAAATTCTTCCTCAATTAGTTAAAAGAATGAAATTGGCCGATATTATGACAATACTAGGTAGCATAGATATCATTATGGGAGAAGTTGATCGTTGAAATGATAATTGATACAACAGAAGTACAAGATATCAATTCTTTTTTCAGATTGGAATCTTTAAAGGAGGTCTATGGAATTCTATGGGTACTTGCCCCTATCTTTACTCTTGTATTGGGAATCACCATAAGTGTACTAGCAATTGTATGGTTAGAAAGAGAAATATCCGCAGGTATACAACAGCGGATTGGACCTGAATACGCTGGTCCTTTGGGAGTTCTTCAAGCTCTAGCAGATGGAACAAAACTACTTTTCAAAGAGAGTCTTATTCCATCTAGGGGAGATACTCGTTTATTCAGTATCGGACCATCCATATCAGTCATATCAATTATAATAAGCTATTCAGTAATTCCTTTTGGATATAACTTTGTTTTATCTGATCTCAATATCGGTGTTTTTTTATGGATTGCTATTTCGAGTATTGCTCCCATTGGACTTCTTATGTCAGGATATGGATCAAATAATAAATATTCCTTTTTGGGTGGTCTACGAGCTGCTGCTCAATCGATTAGTTATGAAATACCATTAACTCTATGTGTGTTATCAATATCTCTACGTGCGATTCGTTGATACAAAAACTTTTCGATGCTATTGCTATGCTTATGCGCCTTTCTTTGTGGGACACTTTATAGGAAAGGGGTAGAATAAATTCATTATTATTATTCTCAATTCGAATTGAAGAACAAAATCAGATAGTTATATGAGTGAAATCAGACAGCTTCTATATGAATATAATTTTATATAATTCATGAATACTATATTACATTACCAGACCAGATTTTATCTATGGTATAGTTTATATATGGTATAGTATGATGATTTGAAATTGCAGTCAAAATATTGAGTCTCATTTTCTATGTATAAGAATTTAGTAAAAAAAAAAAAATTAGAAGCAGAAGAGTCTGATTACCCCAGGATTGGTTGATTAGTAATCTTGTCTTGAAGCGGGTTCAAAAGAATTGAGTTTTTGCTACCGTTTGGATGAATTATCATACATGTATTAACATAAATATAAGGAAAGCTCATAAAAAATGGAGTGGATGGTTAGAAGCACCAAGATACACAAAGGATTAGTAACGCGGATTATGTAAATTTTAAAAAAGAGCATTTCCACATAATAGAAAAAAGAATACTAATTGGGGCTTTAAGTTGGTAGAAAAAAGAAGGAAGTACTCCCCAAAATTCCGGTCCAGAGTATGCTCCTATCCACTGATTAAATAAATGACTATCGGGAACGAAATAATCCTTTAATTTTTTTTCAAGTCCCTTTTTATTTACACAAAAAAAGACGAATAGGAACGAAAAAAAAAGAAGAAAAAGTGACCCCCCTTATCTTTTTTTCATACTTATCATACTTATGGAGATAGAATTTATGTGATAATTTAGAAACTAATATGTAATTCTTTTTCGTAATCGAAAACGATGGGCGGGGGGTTATTGGATAATTCTAAAAGATTTTTTTATTGAAGAATAAAGTTATTACTTAAAAAATTCAATTTTGAATTTTTATAAGGGATAAGATCAATTCAGAAGTACCTTTTGTATCTTTTATAAAAAATGCATCTTATTTCTCTTTATTATTAAATTAGAACAGACAGAATTCAATTGGTCTAATTCAGAACCGTCCGATAAATTTGAATCTTATCCATCTTAGGGATATAGCAAAAGATAAATAATCGGCCTGGTCCTTAGATTTATTTAAGGCTTTCGAGGAGCCGTATGAGGTGAAAATCTCATGTACGGTTCTGTAATAGCGATGGGAACAGTAATGTTATCACCGACTAGGATTATCTAATAGTTTAAGTACAGTTGATATAGTTGATGCACAATCAAAATATGGTTTTTGGGGGTGGAATTTGTGGCGTCAACCTATAGGTTTCATCGTTTTTCTAATTTCTTCCCTAGCAGAATGTGAAAGATTACCTTTTGATTTACCAGAAGCGGAAGAAGAATTAGTAGCGGGTTATCAAACCGAATATTCGGGTATAAAATTTGGTTTATTTTATGTTGCTTCCTATTTAAACCTATTAATTTCTTCATTATTTGTAACAGTTCTTTACTTGGGCGGTTCAAATATCTCTGTTCCGTACATATTCGTTTCTGAATTTTTTGAAATAACTAATAAAGCGTATGGAGTTTTTGGAACTACAATTGATATCTTTATTACATTAGCTAAAACTTATTTGTTCTTGTTCCTTTCTATCACAGCAAGATGGACTTTGCCTAGGCTAAGAATGGACCAATTATTAAATCTTGGGTGGAAGTTTCTTTTACCTATTTCTCTCGGTAATCTATTATTAACAACTTCGTCTCAACTGTTTTCACTGTAAAAGATTGATCCTATATATTTGTAACTTGTCTCAAACAAGAGAAAGAAACAAAACAAAAATATTCATAGATATTCACGATATGTTCCTTATGGTAACTGGGTTCATGAATTATGGTCAACAAACAGTCCGAGCTGCAAGGTACATTGGTCAAAGTTTCATGATTACCTTATCCCACGCAAATCGTTTACCTGTAACTATTCAATATCCTTATGAAAAATTAATTACATCGGAACGTTTCCGCGGTCGAATCCATTTTGAATTTGATAAATGTATTGCTTGTGAAGTATGTGTTCGTGTATGTCCTATAGATCTACCCGTTGTTGATTGGAAACTGGAAACGGATATTCGAAAGAAACGATTGCTTAATTACAGTATTGATTTCGGAATTTGTATATTTTGTGGTAACTGTGTTGAGTATTGTCCAACAAATTGTTTATCAATGACTGAAGAATATGAACTTTCGATTTATGATCGTCATGAATTGAATTATAATCAAATTGCTTTAGGCCGTTTACCAATGTCAGTAATTGATGATTATACAATTCGAACAATTCAAATAAAATAATATAATAAAATTTTTTATTTTATTTTTTTATTTTATTTGAATTTATTTCTTTTTTTTTTTTATTTATTTTATTTTTTTATTTTATTTGAATTTATTTCTTTTTTTTTTTATTTATTTTATTTTTTTATTTTATTTGAATAGTTTCGACCTACTCTTTCGTATAACGAATGAAATGACATTGGTCCTATAACTGGTACCTATTCTCACTTGTTAGGATTTGATTAAATTCAATGCGGAGAGAAATCTCGTATATCAAATTTTTCCCTGGTCGTATCAATTAAGGTCATGAAATTTCGATTTATTTTTCTCTTATTTTACATATAATGGATTTGCCTGAACCACTACATGATTTTCTTTTAGTCTTTTTGGGATCAGGTCTTGTATTAGGAAGTCTAGGAGTAGTATTATTTACCAACCCAATCTTTTCTGCTTTTTCGTTGGGACTGGTTCTTGTTTGTATATCTTTATTCTATATTTTATCAAACTCCCATTTTGTAGCTGCCGCACAACTACTTATTTACGTGGGAGCTATAAACGTTTTAATCCTATTTGCTGTGATGTTCATGAATGGTTCGGAATATTACCAAGATTTTCATCTTTTGACTGTTGGGGGTGGAATTACTTTGATGGTTTGTACAAGTATTTTTGTTTCACTAATAACTACTATTCCAGATACATCATGGTACGGTATTATTTGGACTACAAGACCAAATCAGATTATAGAGCAAGATTTGATAAGTACTAGTCAACAAATTGGAATTCATTTATCAACAGATTTTTTTCTTCCATTTGAACTAATTTCAATAATTCTCTTAGCTGCTTTGATAGGTGCAATTGTCGTGGCTCGCCAGTAAGAAATCTTTCGAACTAGCAATAAAAAAAATGGAATTTTTTTTTTTTTTTTATTTTCCCACATTTCTTTCTGTTGAATTCTATGTGAATGTAAAAAAAAAGAGTGTTTATGTAGAAAATAATTTTTTTTTTGCCAATATATTCTTTTGTTCCAGACTTGTTATATTCTTTAGTCAATTGAATCCGTTGAATTGTTGTTCATATTATATTAAAATGAATCGAAATTGATAAGGAGTTGGTCAATGATGCTCGAACATGTACTTGTTTTGAGTGCCTATTTATTTTCTATCGGTATCTATGGATTGATTACGAGCCGAAATATGGTTAGAGCCCTTATGTGTCTTGAACTTATACTCAATGCAGTTAATATAAATTTCGTAACCTTTTCTGATTTTTTTGATAGTCGCCAATTAAAAGGAAATATTTTTTCTATTTTTGTTATTGCTATTGCAGCCGCTGAAGCTGCTATCGGACCGGCTATTGTTTCTTCAATTTATCGTAACAGAAAATCTACTCGTATCAATCAATCGAACTTGTTGAATAAATAGTATTAATCATGATTAATCATAAAAATTGGAATTTAGAATAGTGTAATATTCATCAATTCAACAAATTTGCATGTTTGCAAAAAAAAACGTAAGAAATCAAAGTATCTTGGTCCTCTTCTCCTCTTATGAATTGATCCGGAAGTCGATTTTGAGTATCAAAATTCTGGTAAATCGTTGATTCATCTGGTGTCTAAATATATGATTCATTTACGAGTTTACTAGATCGAAAATTTTCAATTTTTGGTGTTAAAAAATTACTCTAGATCCAATGTCACATTCAGTAAAAATTTATGATACATGTATAGGATGTACTCAATGTGTCCGAGCCTGCCCCACAGATGTATTAGAAATGATACCTTGGGACGGGTGTAAAGCTAAGCAAATAGCTTCTGCTCCAAGAACGGAGGACTGTGTCGGTTGTAAGAGGTGTGAATCCGCCTGTCCGACGGATTTCTTAAGTGTTCGAGTTTATTTATGGCATGAAACAACTCGAAGCATGGGTCTAGCTTATTGATACCTTTCAAAAAACACCACGAGAATACGTTTTTTTACTGGCAAAAACCCGCGCTCAAAATATAAAAATAGAATATTATTATTTTATTTTGAGCGCGGGTTTTTCTGGTCCAAGTTTATCTTATTTTTATCACGAATTATTTTCCTTGGTTAACAATAGTTGTACTTTTGCCAATAGCCGGGGGTTCCTTAATCTTCTTATTTCCTCATCGAGGGAATAAGGTAATTAAGTGGTATACGATTTGTATATGCTTAATCGATCTCCTTCTAACAACCTATGCATTTTGTTATCATTTCCAATTGGATGATCCATTAATCCAACTGACGGAAAATTATAAATGGATCAATTTTTTTGATTTTTATTGGAGATTCGGAATAGATGGACTCTCTATAGGACCTATTTTACTGACGGGATTTATTACCACTATAGCTACTTTAGCGGCTCAGCCGGTTACTCGAGAATCCCGATTATTCCATTTCCTGATGCTAGCAATGTATAGCGGTCAAATAGGACCATTTTCTTCTCGAGACATTTTACTTTTTTTCATCATGTGGGAATTAGAATTAATTCCAGTTTATATACTTTTATCCATGTGGGGGGGAAAGAAACGTTTGTATTCAGCTACAAAGTTTATTTTATACACTGCGGGAAGTTCTGTTTTTTTATTAATTGGAATTCTAGGTATCGGTTTATATAGTTCTAATGAACCGACATTAAATTTTGAAACATTAACTAATCAATCGTATCCCGCGGCGCTCGAAATAATATTCTATATGGGATTTCTTTTGACTTTTGCTGTCAAATTGCCGATTATACCCTTACATACATGGTTACCAGACACCCACGGAGAGGCACATTACAGCACTTGTATGCTTTTAGCCGGAATCTTATTAAAAATGGGAGCGTATGGATTGGTTCGAATTAATATGGAATTATTACCCCACGCTCATTCTATATTTTCCCCCTGGTTAATGATATTAGGTTCAATTCAAATAATCTATGCAGCTTCAACATCTCTTGGTCAACGTAATTTAAAAAAAAGAATAGCTTATTCCTCGGTATCTCATATGGGTTTTATAATTATTGGAATTGGTTCCATAAGCGATACGGGGCTCAATGGGGCCATTTTACAAATAATCTCTCATGGATTTATTGGCGCTGCGCTTTTTTTCTTGGCGGGGACTAGTTATGATAGACTACGTCTTCTTTATCTTGACGAAATGGGCGGAATGGCTATCCCAATGCCAAAAATATTCACATTTTTCAGTATCTTATCGATGGCTTCTCTTGCATTGCCGGGCATGAGCGGTTTTGTTGCAGAATTGATGGTTTTTTTTGGAATAATTACCAGTCAAAAATATCTTTTAATGACAAAAATACTAATCACTTTTGTAACAGCAATTGGAATGATATTAACTCCTATTTATTCATTATCCATGTTACGGCAGATGTTCTATGGATACAAGCTTTTTAATACACCAAACTCGTATTTTTTTGATTCTGGGCCGCGAGAATTATTTATTTCGATTTCTATCCTTATACCCGTAATAGGTATTGGTATTTATCCAGATTTCATTTTCTCATTCTCGGTTGACAAGGTTGAAGCCATTCTATCGAATTTTTTCTAAATAGTTTTTCTCGTGAATAAATGAATAAAACCAAAAATCAAAAAGAGAACTAAACCCCATAAAAAAGAATTTGAATTAATTGTAATCGAATATGTTTGTTGTTTGTGAGAACCCCTTGAATCATTACATTACTTGATTTAAAGGGTTCTCGACGATTTATTCGAAGTTTTCTTTATATATTCATATATAACTTATATATGAATATATAATCTAATTTCTTATATTATATAATCTAATTTCTTATATATATGCTTTCATATATGCTTTCATGCTTTCTTTATTTGTATTTGTCAGGTCCTTTACTCACTTTAATTCAATTAGATGTAAATGAACCATAACTGTGTAATCCTATACCTAATAGATTGATCCCCAAATAACATATCCAAATTATAAGAAAGCCCAGAGAGGCCGCTATTGAAGAATTTACACCTTCAAATTTTTGATTTTTTCTAGTATGTAAATAAATCGCAAATATGGTCCAAGTAATAAAGGCCCAAATTTCCTTTGGATCCCAATTCCAATATGATCCCCATGCCTCATTAGCCCATACTGCTCCTGAAAGAATACCTATCGTTAAAAAGATAAAACCCAGACTAATAATACGATAACTCCAACGATCCAATTGTTGAATAAACTGAGACCTGTAATAATTTCTAGAAGAAGAAAAATCAATTTTTTGTAAAACATTGTTTGTTTCATTCATATTCATGTATTGGATCTCGGCAAAAGAAAATGATTCATTTAAAAAATACAAATCATTGCTTTTACCAAAAATTTGTATGACTTCTCGAAATGTAATAACTAAAATTGCTACTGATAATAACGATCCACATAAAAGAGCTGCATAGCCAAATATCATCATACTTACGTGCATCATTAACCAATGAGATTGTAAAGCGGGTACTAATATTGCAGATTGATGCATTTCGGTTAAAATACCCGAAGTAGCAAAGCCTTGGGTAAAAATAACACTTGGTGCGATTATTGTACTTAAATCGTTTTTTTGCTTTTTAAAACAAAAAACCATATGAAAAATGGAAAAACCCCAGGAAAGAAAGATTAATGATTCATATAAATCACTAAATGGTAAATGGCCCGAAAAAATCCATCGAGTAATTAACAATCCCGTTATACAGAAAAAAGTGATTTTCATACCATTTTTGGACGAATCATATAATCCTAAGATTTCATTGACTAATAAGGTTATCAAATGTGTTGAAATTACAATTGATACGACCGAAAACGATATATGAGTTAATATATGCTCTAAAGTTGAAAATATCATAAAAAAATGAAAAAAGGGGGGGTGTCTGAATACTAATACTAGGAAGAGAAATCGGAAATTGAATTCATTATAGGACTTATTCTTTTAGAAGATAAGATGCCATGCCGCTACTCGGACTCGAACCGAGATGCTCTAGCACTGCTTCCTAAGAGCAGCGTGTCTACCAATTTCACCATAGCGGCTTACTCGAAATCATACTAACCGATTTATTGTCAATCGTCGAGATTGAAAGAATCAATTAAAATAAAATGCAATATTTTTTTAGTAAACATTAAAGAATGAAAGGAATTGTATTATAATTATTTTATTTGAATCAATTTTATTTATAATAAAATTGATTTTTTTTTATTTCAAATTTTTAGAAGAAATGAAATGAATCATAAATCATATCATAATAATAATAATTTTAATTGTAAATAAATTATTATTAGTTATTAAATTATTATATATATATATATAATATATATATAATAATATATATATATTATATAATTAAATTCTAAATTTAAAATATTTTTTTTTTTAGAACGTTTCAATTTCAATACGAATTCTTATTCTCGTTTTTTTTGTTTCGAGTTTTAGTTTTAACATTTAACAACGGGGAATGGTTTTTTCGTGGTTTATTCTCTTTTTCAAAAACAAGCACTGTTGGAACTAGATAGTTCTGCTTCAATCCGGAAATGGAACAAAAAATTCTCTTTTGTAGTTTTTAATGACTCATTTATTATATTATTCTTTTTCATTTAATCGAAAGAGATGTATTTCTATTTATTTTTTCAATGAAAGAAAATAAATAGTTAAAAAAAAAATGGTTTATTTTTGGATCACCAATTTAGTATTACATTCAAAGGATGTTTTTTTTTCTTATTCTAAAATAGAATATATATTTATGAGAATAATATATATATATATATGAGTTATAATTCCAAATTATTAAAATAGAAATGATTCTTTAATAAATGATTTTATATTAAATCAATTCAATTCAATATTAGAGAATACTCTTTGAGTCCAGATTTTTCCAACGTTTGTATTTGTTATACAAAAAAACTTTTTGAATTCCCTGTAGAAATTGATTGCGCTAATGAATAAGCTTTCAATGCTGTCCAATATCCCCTCTTTTTCCAAAAAGTTTTCCGGATTTTTTTTTTTGATCTAGAAGTGCGTTTCTTTGGAACTGCCATCCAACTAGTATAGTTTTTTTTTTCATTGCTACAGGTCATGTGAAAGACATATCTTCTGTTCTCTAAATGAAAACTAATTCTTCTTTGATTAATTAGCCATATATCTTATCCCCCCCTTTTTTTATCTTTTTTTTTATCTTTTTAATATCTAAAGTAAAACATTGAATATTATAACACCTTTTTCAAAATTTTGCCAAACATAGATATCTCTTTGTATTGTAATGTAAAAAAAATTAATTAGTTCAAAATAAACTAATGCTTCTGAATATTAATAAAAGAAAAAAATTCTTATTTATTTGATTGGGTTATGTCATATGAATTGTATTTTGCTGCATATCAAAATAAACGAATGTTCTTAGTTTTGGTACAATTTTGAATCCCCGCTCTATAGAAAAGAATGTTTGTATAATTGTCAAATAAAAATTTGAATCTTTATCTTTATTTGACAAATTTCGTTTTTATGAGAATTTTATTAAAAATTCTATTAGTTATCTTTTTATTTATTATCTATTAGTTATCTTATTATTTATTAATAGTAATCAAAATTTTACTAAAAAAAAACTTTCTTTTTCACTAGGAATTTGTTTATTGGACCATTTTTACTTTGTACTTTGCAATATTAGAAGTATTGTGCAGAGATTCAGAATAATAGAAAATTCTATTTATATGTTCACTCTTTTTTATTAACTGAAGCCTTTACAAAAGAGATAAAACCGACGAATAAGAAACAAAACTCATTACGAATCAAAATATTTTTTATTTTATTCTTTTTTTTTTTGTATGGAATATACACATCAATCTTCATGGATCATACCTTTCATTCCACTTCCAGTTCCTATGTTGATAGGGGTGGGACTTCTACTTTTTCCCACAGCAACAAAAAATCTTCGCCGTATGTGGGCTTTTCCGAGTATTTTATTGTTAGGTATAGTTATGCTTTTTTCGGTCGATCTGTCGATTGATCAAATCAATAACAATAAGACTTCCATCTATCAATATGTGTGGTCTTGGACTATAAATAATGATCTTTCTTTAGAGTTTGGTTACTTGATCGATTCACTTACCTCTATTATGTTAATATTAATCACTACTGTTGGCATTTTGGTTCTTATTTATAGTGATAATTATATGTCTCATGATCAAGGATATTTGAGATTTTTTGCTTATATGAGTTTTTTTAATACTTCAATGTTGGGATTAGTTACTAGTTCTAATTTGATACAAATTTATATTTTTTGGGAATTGGTTGGAATGTGTTCTTATCTATTAATAGGTTTTTGGTTCACACGTCCTATTGCAGCAAATGCTTGTCAAAAGGCGTTTGTAACTAATCGTGTAGGGGATTTTGGTTTATTATTAGGTATTTTAGGTCTTTATTGGATAACAGGTAGTTTGGAATTTCGGGATTTGTTTCAAATATTCAATAACTTGATTTCTAATAATGACGTTAATGTTTTTTTTGTTACTTTGTGTGCCCTATTGTTATTTTGCGGTTCTGTTGCTAAATCTGCCCAATTCCCCCTTCATGTATGGTTACCG